ATTATTTAGTATTCGTACCTTAGGAAGAATACTAAATAATAAATCGAAATTCTAATAAAAAAATAAAAAAAAAAAGGACAGCAACAAGCCCCTTATTTTGGTTATGATTTCTTTTCTTTCTATACAAAGAATCATCCAAACGCTTGATTCACGCATGATAGACTTTTGATTCAAAGAATTTGACAATTTTCTGAAAATTGCCCCTTCCTTTTGCAGTGTAAAATTGATTGAAAGGGCTTTTTTTCAATATAAAAATCAAAAGACTTACGAGGGTGTTCCAACTTAGTGATTTGCACTAACCCTAGATCCTTACGCCTGCGACAGGAATAAAAACTTTCTATTCGCCTCGAGCTCCACCCTGGACTCTTTTTTATATTCAAAAAAGGTGTATGACTATAGTAAAATAGAACACAAAATGTCGAGCCAAGAGCACTTATATTCCTATATAAAAAGTGGCGGATTAAAAAATCCACAGCAGATCAGGTCCTTCAATTCAAGCCGCACGTTGCTTTTTACCGCATGAAGTTTTACCACAGCATTCCTCTAGTTTGTGTAATTCATTCAATTATGGAATCTAGTTCAGTCAGTATATCGTAATCTATCCTTTTTCTTTCTCTATTAATGGCATAGTGAATTTACGCGTAAAAGGTAAAGTCAGAATTCAAATGAATTCCATATTTGATTGGATATATGTCAAATAGAAATTAGAATATAAATATATATTTTTTTTAATTAAAACTCTTAGAATCTACGGTTCCACCTTACTTAACCTACATCACACACAAATAAAAAAAGCAAATAGATTTTTTTTTGAATTCGTTTGAAATTATGAAAAAGAAGTTGATTCTTCTTTTCATTTCAATATTTTATTAAAAACAAATTCTATTTTTAAACAGAAACAGAAAGAGAAAGGTGGTGGACAAAGGCAATAGAAGATTGATTCCGGAATGACTGTACTCTGGGACGGAAGGATTCGAACCTCCGAATAGCGGGACCAAAACCCGTTGCCTTACCGCTTGGCTACGCCCCATTTCGATTTTTATTCAAGACTACTAAAAGAGTAATATTGCTATTGGTTGTTCGTCAATTCAATTTCAACCCAAATGAAATTATAGATTACATTGTTGCTAGAGTTTTGACACGTGTAGATAGCAAATCAAACTGACTTTATTGATCATTACATAGAATTCAATTAAGATATTGTATGAAAATATTATTTCTTTAATTCTAATAAGAGAATTAAAGGGTTTTTGATTGAGTAAGTTCAACAAAGTTTTTTTAGACTATCTTTCTTTACTTTATTTTTTTCCTTATATAAAAAATACTTATATTCAAAATATATTAATAACTCAATCAAAATGAAATTATCCACAAGAACACCAATTTTTGTTATGCTTAATATATTTAATTTGATCTGTATTTGTTTTAATTCTGCCCTTTTTTCAAGCACTTTTTTAGTCGCCAAATTGCCGGAGGCCTACGCCTTTTTGAATCCAATCGTAGATGTTATGCCCGTAATACCTCTTTTCTTTCTTCTCTTAGCCTTTGTTTGGCAAGCAGCTGTAAGTTTTCGATAAAATTGTTAATACCGTCTTAGAAAAATTCACGATTTTTATTCTTCCAACAATTCAAAAGATCAAAAAAATCTTGGCGTATGAACGAACTCTTAATTCAAACATTGAATTTTTTTGGTAGCCGTACGAAATCTGGATCATTCTATTTCCTCAATTTTATCCTCTTTTCCCTAAATGAAAGAATCTAATTCGATTCGAGTTCACAAAAATATCTAGATGTTGGGATGGAAATCTGTTTCCATATGAAAGACTCGACTATTATCTGATTACAAATGACTTTCTGAAACCTTTTTTTTATTTTTTTTTCTCGAAAAAAAAGAAATCACTTAATTTTTTGGTATCAAAATTAGATATTTGGTATAAAAATAGAGAATCTATTCTCTTTTTTTTTTTTCAAAAAAAAAAGTAAGATCCTGGAGATTGTGTAATGCTTACTCTCAAACTTTTTGTATACACTGTAGTTATATTCTTTGTTTCTCTCTTCATATTTGGATTCCTATCTAACGATCCAGGACGTAACCCGGGACGTGAAGAATAAAAAAGAAAGGTTTTTTATTGCTTTATTTAATTAGTGCAAATGCTCTAATTTTCTTAGGATTTTATCTATTACACATCATCAAAAGGAGAAAGGGAAAGAGAGGGATTCGAACCCTCGGTACGATTAACTCGTACAATGGATTAGCAATCCAACGCTTTAGTCCGCTCAGCCATCTCTCCTAAATAGAAAAGGGATACTTAATTAGGTTCCATTAGACAAAAAAAGGTTTGAAAAAAACCTCCTCCACTTTATTCTTAAAAAACTTTCTTTTTTTGTATAGATTATTCTTTATATTATATCTATTTTTTTATTTTATATATTATATATATATAGTTTCTTTTTTTTTATTTTTTATTTTTTATATAGTAATATATTTATCATCTATATA